CCCTGGCGGGAGAATATCAACCACTTGACGTCCATCTGATGCATCTACTATGGTGATTTCGTATCCCCCTTTTTCTTTTCGTATGATTTTACTTACTATACCTGCTGATGTAGCATTATAAACATTATTGTTACTCTTGCTCCCGTCGGGATAAATCTGCCCCCTTCCTCTGTTCCCTCCTACGTATATGGGATATTTTAAGAAGTGAACATCTTTCTTAGTAGCGGGGTCCGGGGAAAGAATAGGAAAGGTTATTTCACTATATTTCTGACCAGGAACAGGCCCTATCACAATAATATTTTTTTTAGTCGGGCGGTAACTCTGAAAAGACAGATTTCCCATCTTTTCTTTAAGCTCAGGCGAAATACGGTCGGGCGGGGCTAATTCAAACCCCTCGGGTAAAATAAGAACAGCACCTACATTCAAAGCTCCTTTTTTTCCATTAGCAAGAACTTGTTTCACTTGCAGATCATAGGGAATTCGAACAACTGCTTCAAATACAGTATCCGGAAGTACCGCTTGTGGAACCTCGATATCCACGGGTTTATTAGCTAAATGGCAATTGGCACATACAATACGGCCAGTTGCTTCTCGTGGATTTTCATAACCCTGCTGTGCAAAAATGGGATATGCATTTGAAATGGGTGCCTGAGTTATTATATATATAATAAGTGATACGGAAATGGACTGAGTAATCTCTTTCTTTATCCACGAAAAGTTATTTTTAGTTTGCATGGTCCAATCATTGATCCCGAAAATTTCTACGATAAAATTAGGTAGGTCGCTAATAGAGTTCCCTATCTATAATTTTGATATTGACTGAAATCATTTTACTGGAATGTTGGAGTAATCCCTTGTCTGGGTAGAAAGACTAAGTACAATTTTGAATGTTTTGCTTATGTACAAAGTAACAAATATTATAATTGGGTCGGTCAATCGTTTTTCAGTCATTCATTGAATGATAAATAACTACAAGTGAAGGAGATACACGATTTAAATAGCGAAAGATCCAATATTTAAAAATTGTATCTAAAATGACTGGAAAAGTAGAAACAAGACCAGATATAATTTGATCATTATGAGCAAATCCAAAATCTTTGTAGACAGAGCCAATCATTAATTCCCAACCGTGGGGCGAATGGAATCCTATACATAAATCAGTTAATAAAAGAATAGAAAAAGCTTTTATTGTGTCGCTTAAGTTATATAGGAACTCTTGAACCCAAGAGTTAAGAATAACAAGTTCTTCATTACCGAAAATAGAATAACCACTTATAATAATGAAACAGATTATATTTGTCGAGAAGTCTAAAATTGTATGGATAAGACCCTCATTGTGCATCTTGATCAATTGGATCGTTTCTTTGTAGATTTCGACGCGAAGCTTTTGTAAATGTTTTTCTGGGTATTCCTTTATCATTTCCTCCAAACGGAGGAGTTCCTCTAAGTCTATTAATTTTTTTAGAATACTCTTTTCTTGAATATCATTCAAAAAAACTTCGGATTGTCTAATATTCCACCAATTAGTAATCCAAGATTCCAGACTTTTTTTAAAAGAGAGAGAGATCCACCAAGGCAAAAATATTATAGATGCAAGATATAGAAGGGAAATTAATACTTTTTTTTTTGCCATTTTTTCGTCTGTGAATTTTTGAAGTTTTAATGAACTCACCCCATCTCCGCCGACTCTATAGAATACTAATATTTCTATCAAGCATAAGTTATATTCCAAGTCCTAGAGCCCACTTCAAATTCCAGTCAGATTTCGAGAGGAACGAGCCCCCGTTCTATTACAATAAAAAACTAAATTAAAAAATTAGGGACACAAACTATTTAATTTAGTTTTAAGATTGTTTCATATACGTTTACTTTGGCTAGAATAAGCGTTCGGAAGAAACTTACGTTAAGTTATACTATATAAAAAAAGAGGATTTTTTAGTTTTTCCCTCTTGCAAAGTATTCATTCTTCAGTTCCTTTTTTCAAAATACTTCAATTGGTACACGCAAGAAATAGGCCAATTCAGCGGCTTTTTGCTCAATTTCTCGTGGAGTCAAATTATCATCAGTACGTGTCAAGGGAATGGCCCCCTGGCCTCTGATTTCCATATAAAGGACACGACGAGCAAAAAGACCCTCTTTATTTTCTATTCTGATGGACTGAATGTCTTTTATAAGGAATCGGAGGAATATGCGCCTGTTTTTTCCAGGAAATCCCCAACGAAAAATACACACTATGCCCTCTTTTATATCGAATCGATCATAACCACTACCCACATTCAACGAAATTGTGCACCACAAGTAGGAGCTAATAAAAAGACCGGCGATCCCATAGAAAGACATCACGACCCCCTGTGGAAAAAAATTTAGTTGCTGAGACGGAAATAAAGATATAAAATTTTTACCAAAATAACTGGAGATTCCGACCAATACAAATCCTAATGAACCTAAAAAAAGAATAAGGGCCCAGCCGAAATTACTGATTTTTCGAGATCCCGCTATAAGTTCTATCCATATACGTTTTGATCGCCAACCCATACTCTCACTAGACCTAGTTGCGTTTTATTGAAATTGGAAGAATAACAAAAATAAATTCAATTTTACTTTTTTGTTTCCGAAGTAACTCTCATCAACAAGTACTATGAATTGCTTAGATCCAAACTAAAATAATAACATCCCTTTCATATGATTTCCTATAGATATCTACATACATATATAAATATAGTTATAATTCATTTACCCATATACCATGTTTACACATACATAAGAGCTTAGCTTAGACTCGAAATAAGCTACATATTATACCATATTCTAGTAAATAGGTATAGGTGTTATCATCCAAGTCAGTTTTGATAAAAAAAAAGATAAGAATTGCCCTTTTATAGTATCTAAAAAATCTTGTTTTTTTGAACATGAAGAGATAAAGAAACCATTGCAATTGCCGGAAATACTAAACCCACTAAAGGAACAAAAATTGAGGGAAAGTTGTTAAGCGTTATCATAGAAGGGGTACCTCGATTTAATATTTGTACCTGTTATTTTTATTTATTGTTTTATATTATACTATGAATTCTAAGATATCTTAGAATTCATAGTATAATATAAGAATCTTAATTTTAAAATTATAATATTTTTTTTTTTTTTTTCAATTTTTATTTGGAACCTATTCACAAATATTTTTCATAGAAATATAAAAAATTTACAGAACCGGTTCGGGTCGTCATTAATCTTTTTGAATAATTTGGAGATAGTAGTACGTTACGTATACATATGTATCTAAGCATACCTAAATGATATACCTTATTTTTCGTCCTGATCAATATAACCAAAAGAATTCCTCAGCCCTATCCAATAAATAATTCCATATCTGTACAAAATAGAATAGCCCATTTATACAGAAATTAAAATGAATCTTAAAATTTCATAATTTTTTTTTTAAATTAAAATTATGAAATTTTAAGATTCATTAGTAAATTAAGACTCTAAGGTTCTACTTGATCTAAGTTAGATTCAAAGGAAAGAAAGGGTATCGCCGAAATAAATCCCTCAGAATGCCCTTTAAAGTATTACGTGGTACGAGTGAATCAAATAATCCTTGTTCAAATAAATAGTCAGCTACTTGTACCCCTTCAGGTATGATAATGTTCAATGTTTGTTCAATTACTCTTTTACCCGCAAATGCAATATAAGCATCGGGCTCGGCAATAATAATATCCCCCAACATACCAAAACTAGCCATCACCCCGCCTGTCGTAGGAGATGTAAGGATTGGTACATACAATGATTTGTTATTTAATTCACATTCATAATCATATAAAGCCGCAGATATTTTAGCCATTTGCATCAAACTCAAACTTCCTTCTTGCATCCGTGCTCCTCCAGAAGCACACACTAGAATAATAGGTAAACGTTTAGTGGTAGCATATTCAACCAAACGTGTTATTTTTTCACCGACCACAGACCCCATACTGCCCCCCATAAACTCAAACTCCATAACCCCAATTGCTATGGGAACTTCATTTAATTGGCCTGTGCCCGTTTGAATAGCGTCAGGTAATCCTGTTTCTTTTTGATAAGAGTCGAGACGCTCTGTATAAGAAGGTCCGTCCCCAAACTTCAACGCAAGAGCTCTCGCTTCCTCTTCACGTTCAGATTGGAATTTCTCAAACTCCAAATTAAAACGTTCCTCAAATTCAGAAAGAATCTTCTCCTGAAGAGTCTTTTGCTCCTCAGAAAGTTCCTTCTCCGAAGGTTTCTCCTCAGAAGGTTCCTTTTCAGAAGGTTTCTCCTCTGAGGGTTCCTCCTCAGAATTAAATTCAGAAAGTTGCTCATCAGAAAGTTCGTCGTCAGAATTAAACTCCTCAAGTTCCTCCTCAGAATTAAATTCAGAAAGTTGCTCATCAGAAAGTTCGTCGTCAGAATTAAACTCCTCAGAAAGTTCGACCTCATCATATTCAAAAGGTTCCCTTTCAGGATCAAATGACAATTCAAAAGGATCTAGAGAGAACAGGTCTTCATTTAGAGGATTCCAAGTACCCGGATCAATCGAAAGTTCGAGTCTATCGAAACTACTCATTTTCAAATTAAATCCACAGTATTCACAAATATTCATTTTTTCTTTCAAAAACTTCTTATAATTTAATCCATAACAATCCTCGTTCTCGCAGAGAACCCACAGTGGATTTTCTTCGTATGGAATCTCTTCATATGGATTCTCTTCTACAATTACATTATCAATTACATTATCGGAACTAATAGTTAAATCAGTTCCACCTACAGTTACATCGATATCGTTCGAATTCATAATTAAATCACTACCCTATGTGCTGGTTTTGGTACTGGGCTACTCGCTTTTACAAATATTTCCGCTTTTGCCAAAAAAGTAACTAAAAGCAAAGCATTTAATTACTTAAAATAGAAATATCAATACAAATTTGATAAGTTTGATAAGTAAGATAACTGTTACTGAAATTCATAGTTGAATTACTTATAGCTTACGTAAG